TGAAGAAAGGGCTCTGTAAAGAACGTCGGGTTAATTAAATGAATTAAAATAAAAGTAGGGATGAAGGGAGGCTGCCCTATCCTTTGTGAGTACTTTAGCATTTTTTCGTTCTTAATTATCCTTTCTTTTTCGCTTTCAAATTTACTTAGATAATCAAGACTCTTAGTTACGGGGCATGGTTTGATTCAGTTTTGAAGGTTGCAACCTTCATATTGGCCTGTTGACAATAGTGTATTGATCAAATATAATTAAATTATAGAGAAATAGATCTAGGATCCTATTCTATTTTGTTTTTACTTGTATTCATCCAAATGATGTGTTCCTTAGATTCGCTGTGGCATAAAAGGTCTCCTCTGAAACGGAAAGAGATTTCTCTATTTTCTATATTTATTTACCAGGTAATTTATTTGATTTTCATTTGATTTGTTCAGTTTTAGGTTTCTAATCGACCCGAAAATTCTTTTTTTAGTTTTTAGATTTGGTTGGTAGTTCCATTTTGTTGTTTGTTGATGTGGTCGTACCAATCTCGTTATTCTTTTTTTCTTTTGTTTGATTGCGCTCGTATCTACAGACCCTAATTCGGGTTGCTAACTCAACGGTAGAGTACTCGGCTTTTAAGTGCGCCTAGAATCTTTTACACATTTGGATGAAGCAACGGATTCATACATACCATTGGTAGAGTTTGTAAGACCACGACTGATCCTGAAAGGGGGTGAGTGGAAAAAGAAGCATGTCGTATTACTCTCAATCTTTGAGACTATTTGATCCTTAAACGGATCGTTACAAAATCCATTTTTTGTATGATTCTTGTAGCGGGACAAACGAAATTCACGGTTGGGTCAATTGAATAAATGGATAGAGCCCTTTGGTTCCAATTTTAGGGAAGCAAAAAGCAACGAGCTTCTGTTCTGAATTCGAATTATTACCCGATCTAATTAGATGTTAAAAATAGATTAGTGCCTGGTGCGGGAAAAGGTTCTCCCATAAGTGGATTACCCATTTGAATCCTAACTATTTTTACCTCCATTAGATTCTGTATGGAGTGGAGACTCATGTGTATCAGAAACGGTATATTGATAAAAAGAAATTATTCCAAAGTCAAAAGAGCGATCGGGTTGCAACAATAAAGGATTTCGAGCCATCTAGGTGTTCTATAACGAATATAAACCAATTGGATGGAAAAAGAGAGGATCCATTGATTAGCTTATCTATTGGCACCGAGGTATTTTATTTTCTATTTTCTTACTATATACCCTGTTTTGACTGTATCGTACTATGTATTATTTGCTAACCCAATAAACCCTTTGCCTTTGTTTCAAAGCGAATTTCCAATGGAGGAATTACAAGGATATTTAGAAATGAATAGATCGCAACAACAAGACTTCCTCTATCCACTTCTTTTTCAGGAGTCTCTTTATGCACTTGCTCATGATCATGGTTTAAAAGGATCCAGTCCTTATGAACCCATGGAAAATTTAGGTTATGACAATAAATCTAGTTCACTGCTTGTGAAACGTTTAATTACTCGAATGTATCAACAAAAGTGGTTGATTCTTTTGGCTAATGCTTTAAAAAAAAAAAAAAGTTATTATCAAATGGTATCCGCGGGATTTTCAGTCATTTTGGAAATGAAATTCTCACTGAGATTAGTATCTTCTCAAGAAAGGAAAGATCTACAAAAATTTCAGAATTTACGATCAATTCATTCAACATTTTCCTTTTTAGAGGATAAATTATCCCATTTAAATAATGTGTCAGATATACTAATACCTTACCCCATTCATCTGGAAATCTTGGTTCAAAATCTCCGCTCTTGGATCCAAGATGCCCCCTCTTTACATTTATTCCGACTCTTTCTCCACGAGTCTCGTAATTGGGCTAGTCTGATTACTCAAAAGAAATCCATCTCTTTTTTTTCAAAAGAGAATCAAAGATTCTTCTTGTTCCTATATAATTCTCATGTGTATGAATGGGAATCCCTATTCATGTTTCTCCGTAAACAATCTTTGTATTTACGATCAACATCTTTTGGAAACCTTCTTGAGCGAATCTATTTCTATGGAAAAATAGAACATCCTCGAGGAGTGTTTCCTAAGGATTTCCAGAATATCCTATGGTTGGTCAAGGATCCTTTTATGCATTATGTCAGATATCAAGGAAAATGCATTCTGGCTTCAAGGGGAAGTTTTCTTCTAATGAATAAATGGAAATGTCACCTTGTCATTTTATGGCAATGTTATTTTTACTTGTGGTCTCAAGCAGATAGAATGAATATAAACCAATTTGCCAATCATTCCTTCGAGTTTCTGAGTTATCTTTCAAGTGTACGGAGAAATCCTTCAGTGGTAAGGACTCAAATGCTAGAAAATGCATTTCTAATGGAGATTCCTAGTAAGAAGTTTGAAACCCTAGTCCCAATTATTCCAATGATTGGATCGTTGGCTAAAGCGCAATTTTGTACCGTTTCGGGGCATCCCATTAGTAAGCCGATTCGGGCCGA